AGCAGATCAGGCCGGGAGAATAAACCTTTCGTATAAAATCAAAGAACTAAGATATTCTTTCTATTGAGGAGATCCGTTTTGAGTCATTATCTATATTGAATTCCTGATCAATTGCTTTTTTCTATCTTTTTCTTATTTTTATTATTTTTACATATTTTATTATACATAATATATTTATACTATAATAAATATATACCTTTACTTTTATTTTATTTAAATTATTTTATCTAAATATTAAATACTTTGTTTAAGTTTAAATTTTAATAGCTATTTAAAATTTTTCTATTATTTATTAGAATATTTTAGAATATTTCTAATTTCTATTTTAATAATATAATAAAATAAATAATAATAATAAAGTTAAATAAGATTAAAAAAAAATAAAATGAAAAAATAAAATAAAGAGAAGAAGGTGGATTTTTATCAATCTTTATTTCACGTGTTACATCACATAACAAATTTTAAATTTGGAATTAGGAGAGATGGCTGAGTGGACTAAAGCGGCGGATTGCTAATCCGTTGTACAAATTATTTGTACCGAGGGTTCGAATCCCTCTCTTTCCGCTTTCTCTGATCACTTGGTATTTTCGAATTCGAAAAGATTCTCATCCTATGAAACAAATAAGATTATTAAGAATTAATTTATAAAAAAGCAAAAAAAACTATAAATTTTTTATTCCTCACGTCCAGGATTGCGTCCTGGATCATTAGATAAGAATCCAAAGATAAAAAGGGAAACAAAGAATATCACTACTGTGTAAACAAAGAGTTTGAGAGTAAGCATTACACAATCTCCAAGATCATTTTTTTTTTTTGAAAAAGGGGAATAGATTGCCTATTTTTTACCACATATACCATTTTTTTGTTTTGACACCCCAAAAAATGAAAAATAAAACGAATTTTTTTGTAATAAGATTTTGATTCATTCGTTACCCGAGATTTCTTGTCATATCAATAATTAGGTATTATGGAGTACCTAATAGTCCATACTCACCGGAAGGTCAGAACGGGGAAAAGGCTGATCCAAATTCATCGCTGCGGTTATTCATTCAATATACAAGAATTTCTATTTTTGAATCGAGGGTTCGTAATGTAAGACTTATCTGATCTTATCAATTTTTATAATTTTTTTATCAAATACATCATCAATTTAGCAGAGTATTAAAGATTTCATCGAAAACTTACAGCGGCTTGCCAAACAAAGGCTAAGAGAAAAAAGAGTACAGGTATGACAGGCATAACATCTACAATTGGATTGAAAATGGCATAAGCTTCGGGCAATTTGGCGAAGAAAAAACTACTCGAATAAAGGACAGAATTAAGACAGATACCGATTAAACTAAAGATATTAAGCATAACAAGCATTTCGTTCTTGTGGATTAGATAATTTTGAGTTATTTTTATAAGGGAAAAATGAAAAAGGCAGATCAAGAAATCCTTCTTTTTCTTCGGTTCGGACTTTCCCAAATAAAAAATCCCTCCCCCCATTATCATTCTAAAATGAGAATATAAGGAATTCAACTTTCATACAATATCTTAATTGAATTCTATGTAATGATCAATGAATTTTTTTGATTCTATATCTACATGTCTTAAATCCTAGCAACAAAATATCCCATATGTTTTTGTGTATTTGGGTTGGGATTGACGAATAACCAATACCAATATTAGTATTGATTAATATCGAATAGAAATCAAAATGGGGCGTGGCCAAGCGGTAAGGCAGCGGGTTTTGGTCCCGTTATTCGGAGGTTCGAATCCTTCCGTCCCAGATCGTTTTTCATGAAACGAAAGATGGTATCACACTGCATTCCACATGAAACAAAAATTTGTTAAAGGGAAAAATCTTTTCTTATTAATTTTCAGAATGGTTCTAAGAATCATATCTGAGAATTCGTTTGGTTTCTCACAAACGGAATCAAGTGTCAAATGTGGGTAAAATTGAATATCTTTATTTTCATTCAATTCATATGATAGAATATGGGGTTAAATTAAATAAATTTGATCCTTGCTGACCCTTATCCGGATAAATACTTATTTATCCGTAGATAGAAATATTATATACCGGTTGAACCAATGACTATTCATGATTTTATATTGAATCAATTCCATACCGCTTTGAAATTTCAATTAGAGGAATGTTATGGTAAAACTTCGTTTGAAACGATGTGGTAGAAAGCAACGTGCGACTTGAAGGACATGGTCGGCTGTGGATTTTTACATCCGCCATCTTCTATAGTAATGAAGATGCTCTTGGCTCGACATAGTTTGTTCTGTTCTGCCCGGAACCTAATTTGTGTTGGGTTATAAGTAAATAGTACATGATGAAGCTCGAGAAGAAAGGATTGATTCATTTTTCAAGGGAAAGAATCTAGGGTTAGTGAAAATCAATAAGTTAGACCAACTCTGTAAGTATATATAAATTCTAAATCGAAAGGTTCAAATTCAGAACAAGTTTGAAAAGTAAAATTTTTAGAAATTGGTAAAACTATTTCGATGAAAAGTGTATCACAAGGGAATCAATCATTCGTATTCTATTTATATAGAAAGAAATAACAAAAAAAGGTATGTTGCTGCCATTTTGAAAGGAATAAGGATCCCCGAGGTAATGTCTAAACCCAATGATTTCACAAAGCAAGGATAAAGGATTCCGAAACAAGGAAACACTATTTTCAATTGCCTCAACAATTGGATCAGACTGAGGAATAAAAATAGATTCGAAATGAGACAAACAAAAGAGTTTAGAGACGGCTCAATAAATGTCTAAGGATTTTCTTGTCAGAATTACCCAACTTGAGTTATGAGTATGAATGAGATTTATTCCTTTTTCTGTAAGTAAGAAGAAAAAAGTACTCAATTCAAATTATAGTAAAATTCATTATTTTATGGATCCACTTGCTATTATATACAGAAATTGGAATCATTTTTCTCGAGCCGTATGAGGAAAAAACCTCCTATACGTTTCTAGGGGGGGGCATTGTTTATTTACATCTATCCCAATGAGCCATCTATCGAATCGTTGCAATTGATGTTCGATTCCGAAGAGAAGGAAGAGATCTTCGAAAAGTAGGTTTTTACGATCCGATAAAGAATCAAACTTATTTAAATGTTCCTGCTATTCTATATTTCCTTGAAAAAGGTGCTCAACCTACAGGAACTGTTTATGATATTTTAAAGAAGGCAGAATTCTTTAAAGAAAGAACTTTGAGTTAATTAAAGGAAAAAATTATTAAATAAATAAAATAAAGTAGGGAAGGGTAACTAGTATCTATCCTTGTGTAATTATTTCTATTTACACACCATTTTCCTTTTTCTTGCTTTATTCATATTTTGGTGGGGGAATTTAATTTAACAACAAACAAGGGGTTAAGCTTGCTTATCGTACTTTTATTGATTGAATAAACCGGGGATTTTTTATTTACCCTTTCCTTAATTTTTCCCATTCCAATTTCTTATTTATGTTGTGCCAATCCAACACAAGTCTTTATTTTATTTACTTGATTTACTTTCTCAACATTGCTTTTATATTGACAATGGTGTATCGAACAAATATAATTCGATCGTAGATAAATAGGGCTGTTTATCCCCACCCCATATTGGTTTTTTTGTTTCCTTCACTCAAATGATGGGTTTGCCTTGCTGCATTTACTCTCATACAAGATGTATTTTCTTAGGGAAAATAAAAAAAGAATTTGATAAAAAATGGGTGGTCTGTCATAATTTTTACATTTCGATTAGGAATATTTTTAATCCGATCTGCTAATTTTGGTATTTTGTGTTTCTAATTGATCAGAAAATCCTTCTTTTCGATGTGTTGCTAGTTCAATGTTTTGATAGGGTCGTGCAGTGCAACTCAATTGATTTTTATATTTCGATCATATCTACATACCCTATTTATCCGGGTTGCTAACTCAACGGTAGAGTACTCGGCTTTTAAGTGCGACTATGATCTTTTACACATTTGGATGAAGCAACGAATTCGTCTAGACTATTGGTATAGTCTATAAGACCACGACTGATCCTCAAGGGTAATGAATGGAAAAAACAGCATGTCGTAATAAAATCAATTTATTATTTTATTAGATTTTCTATTTTATTAATTTATTTAATTTGAAATGAAAGTCAAAGTTAAAGTAGAACTTTGAGTTTATCCTTACCGAATCATTACAGTTCCAAAGGATTGTTTTTATTTTTGGAAGGGGACAAAAGAAATTCACATTTACAGTTGGGTCTAGTGAATAAATGGATAGAGCTCTATGGCTCCAATTCTGGTAAAATAAAAAGCAACGAGCTTATGTTCTTAATTGGAATGATTACCCGATCTAATTAGATGTTAAAAATGAATTAGGGCCTAATGCGGGAAAGAGTGGGTTCTCCTGTGAGTGAACCATTGATTTTTTCTTTTTTTTTTTTTAGAATCCTAATTATTCTTTATTTTGGATTCTAGACGGATGTGTAGAAGAAACAGTATATTGATAAAGAGAATTTATTCCAAAGTCAAAAGAGCGATTGGGTTGCAAAAATAAAGGATTTTTTCTCCTGTTGTAATTATAACGAACATAAACCAATTGGATAGAAAAGGAAGGTAAAAAGATCTGTTGATTGGACTCCCTCTTTCTTTTCCGGGGTATATATTTTTTTCTTACTATACTATATGCATAATACAATACATAATACCCTGTTCTGACCATATTGCACTATGTATGTATCATTTGATAAACCAAGAAAAACCTCCTGCCTCTGGCTCAAGTAGAAATGTAAATGGAAGAATTACAAGGATATTTAGAAAAAGATAGATCTCGGCAACAACACTTCCTATATCCGTTTCTTTTTCAGGAGTATATTTATGCGTTTGCTCATGATCATGGTTTAAACGATTCGATTTTTTACGAACCCGTGGAAATTTTTGGTTATGACAATAAATCTAGTTCAGTACTTGTGAAACGTTTAATTATTCGAATGTATCAACAGAATTATTTAATTAATTCGGTTAATTATTC